TTGTATGATACTAACTATAGTTGGAATAATCACATTAATAGTTGTATTGACTCTTATCTTCGTTCTCAAATCTGTATTGATAGTTACATTTTAAGTGGTAGTGACAATTACAATGATAATCATATTTATAATTGCATTTGTGGTGAAGGTGGAAATAGTAGTGAAGGCAAGAATTTCAATATAAGAACTCGCGCAAATGGTAATGATTTAACTCTAAAAGAAAGTTCTAATGATCTCGATCTATACAAGCATTTGTGGGTTCAATGCGAAAATTGTTATGGATTAAATTATAAGAAATTGTTTAAGTCAAAAATGAATATTTGTGAACAATGTGGATATCATTTGAAAATGAGTAGTTCAGATAGAATCGAACTTTCGATTGATCCAGGTACTTGGGGTCCTATGGATGAAGACATGATCTCTCTGGATCCCATTGAATTTCAGTCTGAAGAAGAGGCTTATAAAGATCGTATTGATTCTTATCAAAGAAAGACAGGATTAACTGAGGCTATTCAAACAGGCACGGGTCAACTAAACGGTCTTCCTATAGCAATCGGAGTTATGGATTTTCAGTTTATGGGGGGTAGTATGGGATCCGTAGTAGGCGAGAAAATCACCCGTTTGATCGAATATGCTACCAATAATTTTTTACCTCTTATTCTAGTGTGTGCTTCCGGAGGAGCACGCATGCAAGAAGGAAGTTTGAGCTTGATGCAAATGGCTAAAATATCTTCTGCTTTATATGATTATCAATCAAATAAAAAGTTATTTTATGTATCAATTCTTACATCTCCTACTACTGGTGGAGTGACCGCGAGTTTTGGTATGTTGGGGGATATCATTATTGCTGAACCCAATGCCTATATTGCATTTGCGGGTAAAAGAGTAATTGAGCAAACATTGAATAAAACAATACCTGAAGGTTCACAGGCGGCTGAATATTTATTCCATAAGGGTTTATTCGATCCAATCGTACCACGTAATCCTTTAAAAGGTGTTCTGAGTGAGTTAGTTCAGCTCCACGGTTTTTTTCCAAAATTCAATCAAATAGAGTCTTAAGTTAAATTATTTTCTTTTCTTTGTAGTGAAAAGGTAGTTAGTTAGTTTATCAGAATCAAAGTCAAAGCCCATTATGCGGGCTTTGACTTTGTGACATAAAAAGGAATTGTCGAAAAACGAATTATGTGGATAATTATTCTTTTTTTTTTACCGATATTACTGATTACTAATGAGTAAACCTCTATCAACAAGATAAAAAGCGAATTTTTCCTTCTGTGAAATGAAATTCGAATTTGGCGAGACAAATAAAACGAATTTTATCTTCCTCTAATTTTATCTTCCTCTATTGCGTATGTATATATAATTCAAATATAGAAAAAATATAAATATAGAGTTTTGCATCTTTCTATATCTCCCGAGAATTCTATTTTGACTAAAAATCCCTGTTCTTGGATCGGATTCTAACGAATCGAATCTTTCGACAATTTGTAATAAACTCTTTCTTTATTAAATTCAAATTCGAAATTCAAATTAGAAGATAAGAACAATAGAATAAGAATAATAAGAAAAGTAAGAATAAAGTAAGATAATAAAGAAAGTCGATTATCTTATCATACACCTATTTTATTTGATTTAGAAAGATGGGCAAGCCCTTTTATTTAATTCTACATTCCTTGCACTTATTAGATATATATACTCGCTTAGATATACTTAGTATTTAGATATACTTAGTATAATATACGAATTAGAATATAATTATTATAAGATATATTTCTAACTAACAATATAACAATAATAGGTACAAATAGTAAATCGAGGTACCCATTTTATGACAACTTTCAGCAGCTTTCCCTCTATTTTTGTGCCTTTAGTGGGCCTAGTATTTCCGGCAATTGCAATGGCTTCTTTATCTTTGTATGTTCAAAAAACTAAGATTTTTTAGATTCGATGGGGCCAAGGCCAAGACCAAATCTTATCTATTTTTTTTTCAAGACTTAGATGCCACGGATATCTATTTAGTAGAATATTGTATAACATCCGGCTTCCCCGAACATAAATGAAAAAGCTCCTCTTATGCATACGTAAACATGATATAGGGGTAAATGAATTATAGCAAGCGGATCGGTACCGAACGGATGTATGAAATTAAAGTCTATATATCTAGCAGGTCTGTATAGGGGATCATATAAAGGGGATGATTTTAGATCTAAGCAATTTGATGAATTACTTCTAAAAGTTCATATCAAAAGAGTACTAGTTGATGAGAGTTACTTCGGAAACAAAAAAAGTCAAGTAGAATCTTTTTGGTTATTCCCTCAATTCCAATAAAATGCAACCGGATCTAGTATGTATGAGTTGGCGATCAGAATCTATATGGATAGAATTTATAGTGGGGTCTCGAAAAACAAGCAATTTCTGCTGGGCCTTTATCCTTTTTTTTGGTTCATTAGGGTTTTTATTAGTTGGAACTTCTAGTTATCTTGGTAGGAATTTGATATCTTTATTTCCGTCTCAGCAAATAGTTTTTTTTCCACAAGGAATCGTGATGTCTTTCTATGGGATCGCAGGTTTCTTTATTAGTTCCTATTTGTGGTGCACGATTTTTTGGAATGTAGGTAGTGGTTATGATCGATTCGATAGAAAAGAGGGAATAGTATGTATTTTTCGTTGGGGTTTTCCTGGAAAAAATCGTCGAATCTTTCTACGATTCCTTATGAAAGATATTCAGTCCATCAGAATAGAAGTTAAAGAGGGTATTTATGCTCGTCGTGTCCTTTATATGGAAATCAGAGGCCAGGGGGCCGTTCCCTTGACTCGTACTGATGAGAATTTGACTCCACGAGAAATTGAGCAAAAAGCTGCTGAATTGTCCTATTTTTTGCGTGTACCGATTGAAGTCTTTTGAAATGAATTGCAGAATAAATGCTTTCTCGGCAGGAGGAAAAAACTCAAGCCAAGACTCCTCTTTTTTCTATAGCGGAACTAAACTGAAGTTTCTTCAGAATGCCCATTCGAACCAAAGCAAAGCAGACGTATACGTAAGAGTCATAACATAAAACAAAACCGTTTTTTTTTTGTCCACAAAGATTGTTTTTTATGCGTCTGTAAATGTAAAACCACTCAACTTAATTCAGTAACAAAACAAGGAAGAAATCGAAATAATGGATTCATCTCATATATCAAAGTATTTCGAAATAAAGACTTTCGCTTTTTATTTTCAATATTTGAAGTTGATACGTTAGATACAGATGGATCATATCTTGTAAATTTTCTCTACTTTCCTTTTGTCAATCGGCCCCTCCCCTTTTATCCTTTCTTTGGTGCTCCTTAAGAACTAAACAAGTATATTTCTTTCTTATAACATAATGATAAACGTAATGAGAACTTTTCTGTCTTTTTTTTGTCACTCATTTTTGATCATCATAATATTTTTCATAATTTTTTGTTTCAATTATTCCTGGACTCTAGACTATATATAGTCTAGATAAACCGCGAAAATTTTTCGACATGGTTGATTGATATCTTGATATAGACAGGGAGCTCCTTCGTCTCAAAATCTGAATAGAATAATCTTTATTATTTGAAGCGGTTCTTTCGGGCAGTTATCGAAAGAGGGCAATTGCTTCGAATTTGATCAATTGAGATATCTGGAAACAATATAACAATAATATATATATTTCATTCGAACATTCGAATTCAAAGTGGATTCTTATTTTCTATTTCTGTATTCTTTTTAGATTCAAGGACTAAGCGCTGAATCAAAAAACAAAAAACAGAAAATAGATTCATAGGCCCCTACCTTATAATATAATGAATATAATGAAAGTCTTGCCTGATAGAAAGAGTAGATCACATAAAGTCAACGAATGAGGTGGGTTCATTAACAATTCACAGATGAAAAAATGGCAAAAAAGAAAGCATTCACTCCCCTTCTATGTCTTGCATCTATAGTATTTTTGCCCTGGTGGATCTCTCTCTCATTTAATAAAAGTCTGAAATCTTGGATTACTAATTGGTGGAATACTAGGCAATCCGAAACCTTTTTGAATGATATTCAAGAAAAGAGTATTCTAGAACAATTCATAGAAGTAGAGGAACTCTTCCTGTTGGACGAAATGATACAAGAATACCCGGAAACGCATCTACAAAAACTTCGTATAGGAATCCACAAAGAAACGATCCAATTGATCAAGATGCACAATGAGGATCGTATCCATACCATTTTGCACTTCTCGACAAATCTAATCTGTTTCGTTATTCTAAGTGGTTATTCTATTTTGGGGAATGAAGAACTTGTTATTCTTAACTCTTGGGTTCAAGAATTCCTATATAATTTAAGCGACACAATAAAAGCTTTTTCTATTCTTTTATTAACTGATTTATGTATCGGATTCCATTCGCCCCACGGTTGGGAACTAATGATTGGCTATATCTACAAAGATTTTGCATTTGCTCATAATGATCAAATTATATCTGGTCTTGTTTCTACCTTTCCAGTCATTCTAGATACAATTTTTAAATATTGGATCTTTCGTTATTTAAATCGTGTATCTCCGTCACTTGTAGTTATTTATCATTCAATGAATGACTGAAAAATGATTCACGGATTCAATTATAATCTTTCTTACTTTGTATAGAAGCAAAGCATGCAAACAAAGTCGTACTTATTTTACTCTTTCTACCCATCAGGGGAATACAATTCCTCCTCTATTTCAGTAATTTTTTTTTCAGTAAAAGTAAATAGCAGAATCGTGGATAGGGAACTATACTAGTGACCTACCTAATTTTATTGTAGAAATTTTCGGGATCAATGATTGGACCATGCAAACTAGAAATACCTTTTCTTGGATAAAGGAGGAGATTACTCGATCCATTTCCGTATCGCTCATGATCTATATAATAACCGGGGCATCCATTTCAAATGCATATCCCATTTTTGCGCAGCAGGGGTATGAAAATCCACGAGAAGCAACTGGGCGTATTGTATGTGCCAATTGCCA